GAAAATCGGTGAATACAACCAACTATCATTAAGAATTTCATCTTTGGACCAAAAACAAGCAAGAGGTGGAATACCACAAAGAGAAAGTGTACCTAATAAAAAAGTAGTTTTTGTAATTGGCACATATTTGGTTAAACCACCCATAAGAACCATGTTCTGACTTTTATCTGGAGAATATCCAACAATGGGTTCCATTGAATGAATAATCGATCCGGATCCTAAAAACAATAATGCTTTCGAATAGGCATGAGTGATTAAATGGAATAAAGCAGCTCGATAAGAACCTATCCCTGGAGCTAACATAATATAACCCAATTGAGACATTGTAGAATAGGCTAAACTTCTCTTAATGTCTTTTTGAGCAAGAGCTAAAGTAGCTCCTAATAGTACCGTTATTATACCTAGCAAAGAAATGAGATTCATTATGTAAGGTATGACTGTGAAAAGGGGAAGAAGCCGAGCGACAAGAAAAATTCCCGCTGCTACCATAGTAGCAGCATGTATAAGAGCCGAAATAGGAGTGGGCCCCTCCATGGCATCAGGTAACCATACATGAAGGGGAAATTGTGCGGATTTAGCAACTGCACCAAGGAATAATAGGGAGGCACACAGAGTAGCAAATAAAGAATTGACCCCATTATTATGGATCAAGTTATTGAAGATTTCGAACAAATCCCGAAATTCCAAACTACCTGTTATCCAATAAAAACCTAAGATTCCTAATAATAAACCAAAATCCCCTACACGATTAGTTACAAACGCTTTTTGACAAGCATTGGCTGCAATTGGTCGTGTGAACCAAAAACCTATTAATAGATACGAACACATTCCCACCAGTTCCCAAAAAATATGAATTTGTATCAAATTGGAACTAGTAACTAATCCCAACATAGAAGTATTGGAAAAACTCATATAAGCAAAAAATCTCAAATATCCTTGATCATGAGACATATAATTGTCACTATAAATAAGAACCATGATTCCAACAGTAGTGATTAGTATTGACATAATAGAAGTAAGTGGGTCGATCAAGTGGCCGAACTCTAAAGAAAAATCATTATTGATGGTCCAAGAACATAGAAATTGATAGATAGAACTGCCATTGATTTGCTGAATAGACAGATCGGCCGAAAAAACCATAACTATACTTAGCAATGAAACACTAGGAAAAGCCCACATACGACGAAGATTTTTTGTTGCAGTCGGAACAAGCAGAAGTCCCCATCCTATTGACATAGTAACTGGAAGTGGAACGAAAGGTATGATCCATGCATATTGATATGTATGTTCCATAAGAAAATCAAACTTTTTTTATTCTTATTAATTGTTTCCGATTCACCAGCTCTTCTCTCTTTCGGAAGTCAAATAAATAAATAAAAATCAAGATAGAAAAGAAATAAGAAAATCAAGATATAAAAGAAGTCAAATATGATTTTTATTTCTTAATTTTTCTGATTCTTTCCCAAATATTGTATTGAAAAAAAATAATTCAAATCAAGAAGCTACAATTGTTCAAATAACAATTCACTGGTTAAAGATATTTATTAAGATAAAGAAAGAATATGAGATTTTCAATCATTCCACTATTACGGCGATTGATATCCATATAGTAAATAGTAAGGAAAAGGAATGACACCAAAAAAAGGTAAAAGTACTCTATTGGGATATGGATCATAGAATCCGCCAATAACTCGACCCAATAAAATACTAGTTATTTTAGTTAGTTTATTCGGAGTCATTAATTAATTCATTGTAGAACTGATTGATTGGCTTCTATTCCAATAAAATAAACTTATGTTTATAGGAAATCCTATGATACTCGTCACTTCGCATAGAACTGAAATAAGAGATTACTAAAATTACCTTTCTCAAGTAATGTATCGTTTAACAGATTAACTACCAATCGTACTCTATCCTCGAGCTTGGTCAATTAATAGAAAAATTTTAAATTATTATTTTCTTAAATTAGGTAAGGATTCTTAAATTAGGTAAGGATTCTTAAGCTTTTCGATTTATTCAATGTAAGACAACGAGATATAAATAGACTGAGATTGAGATATGAATTGGAACCCTTTTTGATTCTTATCAACAACAACCGGTTCGATTTCTATGGTAGCGGACCTCATAGACATAGATCGGAATGAAGATATGAAGGTACAAATTAGTACGAATTCTTCTTTCTTCGGGCATTGTATGAATTCTTCTTTCTTCGGGCATTGTATGTAATAGAGATGTGGAACAAAAAAAAATTCCTTTGAAAATCGTTTTTCTTTTTTCTATTTCTTTTTTTATCCCTAGTGTACTCTATGTGATGCACACGTATCTATATTTTTGTATGTTATGAAGGAAGTATCCGCTATGGAATAAATATAGATAATGAATAGCAAGAACGATCCATTTTGAACAATACATGTCTTTCACATCCAACTATAAAAGTAACTTCTTTATTTTAAAATGGCGGTTCCAAAGAAACGTACTTCTATCTCAAAAAAGCGTATTCGTAGAAATATTTGGAAGAAAAAGGGATATTGGGCGGCGGTAAAAGCTTTATCTTTAGCTAAATCTATTTCTACCGGGCATTCAAAAAGTTTTTTTGTGCGACAAACAAGTAATAAAGCCTTGGAATAATCTGAATCGACATGACTCGATGAATTGGATGATTTATAAGATGAATAATTCACATTAACTAATGTTTTGAACTCATCTATATGAGATAGAACTGAACCGGCTGTTGTGGTATGTAGAATAAGAATTATTCTGTCTATTGGGTTCTAAGAACGGTACTATTTCTTTTTTGTTGTTGTTTGAAAAACAACAACAAAAAAGAAATAGTTAAACACAAAATACAAGGTTTCACTTTTCATTATAGTAGATTTTGATAATTCGCGAGATGGGGGTTGTTATTTCCCCCCCCCCCAAAAAAAAAGATTTTTTTTAGGAAGAAGTTTCTTTTTTTAGGAAGAAGTTTATTCGATTATGTATCTCCAATAGTTATACATCATTAAGATTTTTGGAAGATCTGAAACAAGTATGAACGACAGTAGTAAAAATGAATGGATCCTTGAAACTAATTGATTGAAATATATATTTTAAGACTTTGCTTTGTAACTCTCCGAATCACTACATAGATTCCCTCTTGTTTCGACCCAATCAATAAAAACTCCCCGGATCCCCTTTAGGTCGATATTTATGTACGAAGAATAATTGTACGAAGAATAATTCAATCTTCCTTAATCCAAAATAGATCCTATGTTTGGACCGTAGGATCGATCAATCTATTTTATATAGAATATACTTTATTTATAAGTAAAGTACATAGCGTAGAATTCCAATAGAGATTGAAACTCTTTTGTTTTATGTGCAGCCCAATACCTAATTGGTTCGGTAAATCCTCACACGAATTATGTATACAATGAGGATCCCAACCATTAATACAGTTTTGATACCAAACTATCTAAATATTTATAGAAATCCCTTGGATGTAGTTATCCAATTGTGATACATAAAAAATCCTATTTATTTTCTTTTGTTCAGTGAAAAATGAATCTTTTTTCATTTCCGATCCATGAAATCAGATAAATGAGAAATGAATCATCAAAAAATTATATAAAAAAGGGACAATTCTTAGTTCTAGACCTCAACTGAGGACATAACCATCTAGTTCCAACTGTTCCAGAAGAACTTATACTACGTGAAAGCCTGTTGTTAAAAATGACACCATATCGGGATACTAAGGATTATTGAAGTTCAAATATTCATTTGAACGAGTCTTTATTCATCGATTCTAACGTTTCCTAAAATATATTGCATTGAATCTTTCAATCTCGACGATTGAACATCATATGGGCTATTATTATTTCGATCAAGCCGCCATGGTGAAATCGGTAGACACGCTGCTCTTAGGAAGCAGTGCTAGAGCATCTCGGTTCGAGTCCGAGTGGCGGCATCCTCTAAAAAGGACACATTAGATCCTATAATGAATTTAATTCGGAATTTACATTCCGTAATTGAGGGACCCCTCTTTTTTTTAATGATTTTTTTTTATGATATTTGCGACTTTAGAACATATATTCACTCACATCTCTTTTTCGATCATTTCAATTGTCATTACGATTTATTTGGTGACTTTATTAGTCCATGAAATCGTAGGACTATGTGATCCGTCAGAAAAAGGCATGATAGCCACTTTTTTCTGTATAACAGGATTATTAGTTACTCGTTGGATTTATTCGAGACATTTCCCGTTAAGTGATTTATATGAATCATTAATGTTCCTTTCATGGAGTTTCTCCATTATTCATATGGTTCCTAAAATAGGGAACCATAAAAATGATTTAAGCGCAATAACCGCGCCAAGCGCTATTTTTACCCAAGGCTTTGCCACTTCGGGTCTTTCAACTGAAATGCATCAATCCGCAATATTAGTGCCTGCTCTACAATCCCAGTGGTTAATGATGCACGTAAGTATGATGTTATTGAGCTATGCAGCTCTTTTATGTGGATCGTTATTATCAGTAGCTCTTTTAGTCATTACATTTCGAAAAAACATAGGTATTTTTGGCAAAAGCAATCAATTACTAATTGGGTCATTTTCCTTTGATGAGATCCACTACTTGAATGAAAAAAGAAATGTTTTACAAAACACTTCTTTTCTTTCATTTCGAAATTATCACAGGTATCAATTGACTCAGCGATTGGATCATTGGAGTTATCGTGTCATTAGTCTAGGGTTTACCTTTTTAACCATAGGTATTCTTTCGGGAGCAGTATGGGCTAATGAGGCATGGGGATCTTATTGGAATTGGGACCCCAAGGAAACTTGGGCATTTATTACTTGGACCATATTTGCTATTTATTTACATACTAGAACAAATCGGAGTTTGCAAGGTGTGAATTCGGCAATTGTGGCTTCCATGGGATTTCTTATAATTTGGATATGCTATTTTGGGGTTAATCTATTAGGAATAGGACTACATAGTTATGGTTCATTCACATTAACA